GCTTTTTAATGCTGGATTTTTTAGCATTGGGGCGTGCCCTAAAAATTCAATAGGGATTTTTAGGCCAATATTTGGAGAAATTTGCGATAAATTAATGCGATGTGTATGTATATATATATATATAATGCGGATAGCTAGCCCATATATCAACTTGCTAGCTTGCACGTTCTCGAACCTTCCTTGGTTTCGGGGTTTGACAAGGATAACAGGATTTGCTGAGCGTAGGGGGTAGGGGGGTTTGTCGCGCAGAAACCGAGAGGGGGGGCATATATATAGGGGTAAGTTGAAGAAGGAATGAATATGTTATGCACTTGAGATAGAAATATGTAATTCTTAAGTTATGTCTTTTAATAATTAACCTACTTAAATTCAAGCAAGGAATATGTTCAACCTTGATTTATCATTTGAGCCTGCACTCTGATATGCAAGGTGAAAGGTAACCAAAAAGGAGAACCCCTATGCATATAAAAGAACGCTCGGCATGCGGGGTTAATGAAGAGTATGTACTCACATCATTTAACCATATGCCAGACATAATTATCCGAGGGGGGAATATTACAGTCATGTCCGTGAGATTCCAAGCCAAATGCAAGTAATAGTTCATTAAAATACAACCCCCACGATTTGTGTCCCTGATTTTATCATGCAGAATATACCTTAATATAAACCAGTTGGTGGTTTCTTACTACATTAATATGGTTATATTAAACCTTAGTTGATTATTTCAAGGAAATATTTGAGAACCAATTATAGGGGAATAATCTATTTCCCAGGTTAAAATAAATTATTTGTGAGTTTTAATATTTTGGTTTATGCACGTTTTGGACGTTAGTACTTGCTTTATGGTTAATATAAATGAATGGTGATAATACATATATATGAACTAATGCATTATGTAATATAATGCATATATATGTACTAAACCATATAGGTTACTATCAGAAGATAGTTTAATTTAGAATTCTGGCTTTGGGAGCCAGGGGTGGGAGTTAAAATCTCTCTTTTCTGGGCGCTAGGGGGGAATTTAACCTCCGATCTTCGGATTACAAGACCGATGCTTTTATACTAAGCTACTAGGGCAAGCTCATTTTAGTGCTTTGTTTTCTACCCATCCTGCTAGTGGGGCGAGGATGAGGAATAATGCGAAGTAAAGGACTGACGCGATTTGTCCGATGATGATGTATGGGTGTTCTACGGGTATGCCTCCGATTCATGTTAGGATAATTATATCTGCTACTAGGGTTCAGAATAGGAATTGGGTGATTGGGCGGAATGTCAGTCCTCGTTGCTTTGAGGTGTGTAAGATTGGTACTACTATTAGCACTAAGATGGAGAATAGTAATGCAAGGACTCCGCCTAGCTTGTTTGGAATAGATCGTAGGATGGCGTAAGCAAATAGGAAGTATCATTCTGGCTTGATGTGTGGAGGGGTGACTAGCGGGTTTGCTGGGGTGAAATTTTCTGGGTCTCCTAGAAGATTTGGAGAGAATAGTGCTAATGATGTAAGGGCTAACAATATCACTACGAACCCTAGAAGGTCTTTATACGAGAAATATGGGTGGAAGGAAATTTTATCTGCGTCGGAGTTTAATCCGGCCGGGTTGTTTGATCCTGTCTCGTGGAGGAAGAGTAGGTGTAGGATGGTTGCGGCGGCGACAACGAATGGTAGTAGGAAGTGGAATGCGAAGAATCGTGTTAGTGTTGCATTATCTACTGAGAAGCCGCCTCAGATTCATTGAACGAGGGTGTCTCCTATGTAGGGAACTGCTGATAGAAGATTTGTAATTACTGTAGCACCTCAGAAGGATATCTGCCCTCATGGAAGGACGTAGCCAACGAAGGCTGTTATCATAACTAACAGGAGAAGGACTACTCCAATGTTTCAGGTTTCTTTGTAGAGGTAGGATCCATAGTATAGGCCGCGAGCGATGTGTATATAAATGCAGATAAAAAAGAATGATGCTCCGTTAGCGTGAATGTTGCGGATGAGTCAGCCATAGTTTACATCTCGGCAGATGTGGACTACTGATGAAAATGCGGTTGAAATGTCAGAGGTGTAGTGTATGGCTAGGAATAGCCCGGTTAGGATTTGGGTAATTAAGCATAGTCCCAGGAGGGATCCGAAATTTCATCATACGGAGATATTAGATGGTGTGGGGAGGTCAACTAGTGCGTCGTTGGCGATTTTTATTAGTGGGTGCGTTTTTCGTAGGCTTGCCATTATTGTTCTTGTAGTTGAACTACAACGGTGGTTCTTCAAGTCACTGGTCTCGGTTAAAGTCCGAGCAAGAATTATGACTTATTTTATGTTTTTGTTATTGGTAGCTTTAGTTGTGGGCTTGATTGCTGTTGCTTCTAATCCTACGCCCTATTTTGCTGCTTTAGGTTTAGTAGTGGCGGCGGGGGTTGGGTGTGGAATTTTAGTCGGTTACGGGGGCTCTTTCTTGTCTTTGGTTCTTTTTTTAATTTATTTAGGGGGAATGCTTGTAGTATTTGCTTATTCAGCAGCCTTGGCTGCTGAGCCTTTCCCAGAGGCTTGAGGGAGTCGTTCTGTAGCCGGGTATGTACTCGTTTATCTTTTAGGTGTTGTATTGGCGGCTGGGCTATTTTGAGGGGGGTGGTATGAGGGTTCTTGGGTTGTTGTTGATGGGTTGAAGGAGTTTTCTATATTACGTGGCGATGTTAGTGGTGTGGCTGTCATATATTCTTTTGGTGGGGCGATGTTAGTTATCTGTGCGTGGGTGTTGCTTTTAACTTTGCTTGTGGTGTTGGAGCTTACTCGGGGGTTGAGTCGGGGTACTCTTCGGGCTGTTTAAATAAGAGTCAGGAGGATGGCCAGGGTTAAGGTTAAGAGGAAGATGGTTAGGTAGGTTTTGATTATGCCCCGTTGAATGTCGCTTGTAACTTTTGATATTATTATTTGGGTTAGTGCTAGTCCTTTTGGTCCTGTGATTTCAAGTCATGTTTGATCAAGCTTAGTGGCGATTGATTGCCCTAGGGTTAAGTTAAGTTTAGGGGGGAGTCGGTGGACTATCGCGGGGAAGTATCCTAGTATGTTTGAGAAGTGGTGTATTGGGATTGTGGGGGTAATTTTGACTTGTTTGTTGGTTATGGCTGTAAGTTCTATGGCCACTAGAAGTCCGGTGATAGTTACTATAAGGGCCGCTAGTTTTAGGGTGGCTGGTATTGTTATAATGGGTGTTTTTGAGGGTAGGAAGTTAGATGTAATGATAAGTCCTGCAATAATACTTCCTCAGGCAAGTCGTTTGATAGGGTTAATAACCAGTGGGTTATTTTCGTTAATAGGGGACAGTGGTAAGAATCGGGGGGATCCTATGGTTACGAAGAATACTACTCGGAAACTGTAAACGGCGGTGAATGACGTGGCGATTAGTGTAAGGGTTAGGGCTCAGGCGTTAAGGTAGGAGGTGTTTAGGGCTTCAATAATGGCATCTTTTGAGAAGAATCCGGCTAGGAATGGAGTTCCTGTTAATGCGAGGCTGCCGATTGTAAGGTATGTTGAGGTGGCAGGTATTAGATTGTGAAGCCCCCCCATTTTTCGGATATCTTGTTCGTCGTTTAAGCTATGAATAATTGATCCAGAGCATAGGAATAGTATAGCCTTAAAGAATGCATGTGTGCAGATGTGAAGGAATGCTAGTTGTGGTTGGTTTAGCCCGATTGTGACTATTATTAATCCCAGTTGGCTGGATGTTGAGAAAGCTACAATTTTTTTAATGTCATTTTGAGTTAGGGCGCAGGTGGCTGTAAATAGGGTGGTAAGTGCTCCTAGGCATAGGCAGATCGTTAGTGCGAGGTTGTTGTTTTCTATGAGGGGGTGGAGGCGGATTAGTAGGAAGATTCCTGCAACGACCATGGTGCTGGAGTGGAGTAGGGCAGATACTGGCGTAGGGCCCTCCATGGCGGAAGGGAGTCAGGGATGTAGGCCGAATTGGGCCGATTTTCCTGTTGCTGCAAGGATTAGTCCGATTAGGGGAATTGTCATGTCGAAATTTTTTGACAGAAAGAAGATTTGTTGGATTTCTCAGGAGTTAAGGTTTATTGCGAATCACGCCATGCTTAGGATTAGCCCGATGTCCCCCACTCGGTTGTAGATGACGGCCTGAAGGGCTGCTGTGTTAGCGTCTGCTCGTCCGTATCACCATCCGATTAGTAAGAAGGATATAATTCCAACACCTTCTCAGCCGATGAACAGCTGGAATATGTTGTTGGCTGTGACCAGGGTGATTATGGCTACTAGGAATAGAAGTAGGTATTTGAAGAATCGGTTTATGTTTGGGTCGGAGTGTATGTATCATAGCGCGAATTCTAGGATAGATCAGGTAACATAAAGGGCAATGGGGGTGAAGATAAGGGAGTAATGGTCGAACTTAAAGCTGATGTTTGTGTCAAACATGTGTGTGTTTATTCACTGTCAGTTTGTGGTGATGCTTTCTATTCCTTGGTCTAGGAAGATCATGAGCGGGAGAAGACTGATGAAGAATGAGGTGCTGACAGCGGTTTTAACATGTGTATTTGCTCATTCTGGTTTTTGTGGCTTAGGACTTAGTGTTGTTAGTAGGGGAAATATAAGGATAACGAGAACTAGAATAAGTGAGGATGATATAATTAGGGTTGTTGGATTCATAGCTTCCACTTGGATTTGCACCAAGAGTTTTTGGTTCCTAAGACCAATGGATGAACTGTTATCCTTCAGAAGCGTGAGGAAGCCGCGGATTTTAACCGCGGTGCATAAGGATTAGCAGTACTTATTGATTTCTGTCCTTCCTTGGTGAGTAAGGGGATTTTAACTCCTGTCTTTAGAATCACAATCTAATGTTTTGGTTAAACTATACTTACTAGTAGCATCAGCCTCATATGAGTTCTGGCTTTGTAACAAGGAGAATTACTGGGATCAGGTGAAGGGCTATTAATAAATGTTCTCGGGTGTGGAATGGCGGAAGTTTGGTGATGTGGCTTGGTGTTGGGCCTCGTTGGGATATTAGGAATATGTACAGGGAGTAGCCCGCTGTAATTAATGTTCCTGCTCCTGTGAGTGCGATAGTTCATGGCGATCAGTTGAATAGTGTTGTAATAATTATTAGTTCCCCTATTAAGTTGGGTAGCGGGGGTAGTGCTAGGTTGGCCAAGTTAGCGATAAATCACCAGACCGCTGTTAGTGGGAAGATTATTTGCAATCCTCGGGCGAGGATCATGGTTCGGCTGTGGGTTCGTTCATAGGCTGTGTTGGCTAAACAGAATAGTATTGAAGACACTAGTCCGTGGGCAATTATTAGAATAATAGCCCCTGAGAATCCTCAGGGGGTTTGGATTAGAATTCCGCCTGCTACAAGTCCTATGTGGCTGACGGATGAGTAGGCAATTAGGGACTTGAGGTCTGTTTGTCGGAGACAAATTGATCCCGTCATGATAATGCCTCATAATGCTAGAATAATAAATGGGTACACCAGTTCTTTGGACAGTGGGTCTAGCATAATTATTATTCGTATTATTCCGTACCCCCCTAGTTTTAGTAGTACTGCTGCCAGTACCATTGATCCTGCGACTGGGGCTTCAACATGTGCTTTTGGTAGTCACAGGTGTACTCCGTATAATGGTATTTTTACTAGGAATGCGATTAAGCAGCCGGCCCATCAGATTTTGTGGCCTCAGGAGTTTAGGAGTATTGGTTGGGAGTACTGGATTACTAGCATGGATAGGGTCCCGGTGGACTGTTGAAGTAGGAGGAGGGCGACTAATAGTGGGAGGGATCCTGCTAGGGTGTAAAATAGGAAATAAGTTCCTGCATTGAGGCGCTCAGTTTGGTTTCCTCATCGAGTAATGATAATGAGGGTTGGGATAAGTGTAGCCTCAAACATAATATAAAATATAATAATTTCGGTGGCGCCGAATGCTATAATTAGGAAAGTTTGTAGTGAGGTGAGGAGGGTGATGTACAAACGTTGTCGGCTGACGGGTTCGGGATTGATATGATTTTGGCTGGCCAAAATTATTAATGGGAGAAGTCAACATGTTAGTACTAGAAGGGGGGTTGAGAGTGGGTCTGTGGCCAGGTATGAATTGGATATAGTTCATCCAGTTTCTGATGTTCATTTTAATCATGTGAGGCTAATAAGAGCAATTAGGAGGCTATGTGCGGTTGTGGTTGTTCATAGTCATTTGGGGGAGGTTAATCAGATTGTCGGGAATAGTATAACAGTGGGGATTAGTACTTTTAGCATTGTAGAAGATTAAGGTTTTGTAGCCGGTCGGTTCCGTGAGTTCGGGCTGTGGCTACTAGGAGTGCAAGGCCCGTACTTGCTTCGCAGGCGGAGAAGGCTAGTAGTAGTATTGGGGCTGCGGAGAAACTTGTTGACTCGAATTGTAAGGCCCACAGGGCCAGCGCAATAAATAGGGATAGTATTATTCCCTCTAAGCACAGGAGTGCCGAGAGCAGATGGGTGCGGTGGAATGCTAGTCCTATTAATCCTAAAATGAATGCTGAACTAAAGCTAAAATGTACTGGTGTCATAAGGGGGCTATGGACTCAAACCATAATTTTCTGAGCCGAAATCAGAGGTCTTATTTTGGACTAGCCCCCTATTCTGCTCATTCTAGGCCACCTTGGGTTCATTCATAAATTAGCCCCAGGGTCAGTAAGATTAGGACCGTAGTGGCTCAAAAGAATGTTCCGGTGGGGTTGTGGAGTTGATCTCCTCATGGTAGGGGGAGGAGAAGGGCAATTTCTAGGTCAAATAGGAGGAATAGGATCGCTACTAGGAAGAATCGTAATGAGAAGGGTAGTCGGGCGGATCCGAGTGGGTCAAATCCGCACTCATAGGGAGATAGTTTTTCTGCGTCCGGATTTATTTGCGGTAATCAGAAGGACACGACTGCTAGGACTGAGGACAGGGCTACTGTGATAGTGAGGACGGTTATGATTAGATTCATTATCTTTCCCTGGGGTTTAACCAAGACTAAATGATTGGAAGTCACTTGTACTAACTTTAATACTAGAAAGATTATGAGCCTCATCAATAGATGGATACGTATAGGAATAGTCATACTACGTCAACAAAGTGTCAATATCAGGCGGCGGCCTCGAAGCCGAAGTGATGTTCGGATGTAAAGTGGTATTGGATTTGGCGGAGGAGGCAGACAGCTAGGAACGAGGATCCAATAATGACGTGTAGTCCGTGGAATCCTGTGGCCACAAAGAATGTAGAGCCGTATACTCCGTCTGCGATTGTGAAGGGTGCTTCGTAATACTCCATGGCTTGGAGGGCAGTAAAGTAAAGTCCTAGTAGAATTGTAAGCGCGAGAGATTGGATAGCTTGTTTTCGTTCGCCTTCTATGATACTATGGTGGGCCCATGTAACTGTCACCCCGGATGCTAGTAGCACAGCTGTGTTAAGGAGGGGGACTTCGAAGGGGTCTAATGTAATGATTCCTGTTGGGGGTCAGCACCCTCCTAGTTCTGGCGTTGGTGCTAGGCTTGAGTGGTAGAAAGCTCAGAAGAACCCTAGGAAAAAGAACACTTCTGAAGTAATAAACAGGATTATTCCATAACGTAGTCCTTTTTGTACTGGTGGTGTGTGGTGACCTTGGAATGTTCCTTCTCGGATAATATCGCGTCATCATTGGAATATTGTAAGAAGTAGAAGAACTATTCCGAGGGTTATTAGTGTTGTTGAGTGGAAGTGGAACCAGATTGCTAGGCCGGATGTTATTAATAGAGCACCGACGGCTCCGGTTAGTGGTCATGGGCTTGGATCAACCATATGATATGCATGTGCTTGGTGGGCCATTAGACGTTTTCTTGCAGGTAGAGGCTTAGGAGTAGTACGAATACATAAGCTTGAATTATTGCTACTGCAACTTCTAGGAGTGTTAGGAGGAAGAGAACGGCAGCGGTTAAGATGGCTACTGTAGGCATTATTGGTAGAAGGACAAACACAGCTGTGGCGATGAGCTGAATTAATAAATGGCCCGCGGTTAAGTTAGCTGTAAGTCGAACGCCTAGGGCTAATGGTCGGATAAATAGGCTAATTGTTTCGATAATAATTAGTACGGGGATTAGGGGAATGGGTGTCCCCTCTGGTAGAAGGTGTCCGAGGGCAACTGTTGGTTGGTTTCGCATTCCAATAATTACGGTGGCGAGCCATAGTGGTACAGCAAATCCTATATTTAGTGATAGTTGCGTTGTAGGTGTGAAAGTATATGGGAGAAGGCCTAATATATTGATGGTAATAAGGAATACTATTAATGAGGCTAGCAGAAGTGCCCATTTATGTCCTCCTACATTTAGAGGTATTATTAACTGATTGGTGAACCGGTTAATGAATCATGTTTGGAGGGTGATGAGTCGGTTGTTGATTCACCGGGATGGTGGGGTCGGGAAAAGAAGTCATGGTAGTGCGATTGCAATAGCAATAAGTGGAATTCCTAGGAAGGATGGGCTTGCGAATTGATCGAAAAAGCTTACTATCATGGTCAGTCTCAGGGTTCTGTTTTGTGTTTTTCTTCACTTATCGGGGTTGGCTCGTTTGGCGTGGTGTGATTTAAGATTTTAGTTGGGATGATGGTTAGAAAGACGATTCATGAGAATACTAGAATTGCAAATCAGGGGTTGGGGTTTAATTGGGGCATTTCACTAGAGGTGGTCGGTAGGCACCAAACTTTGGCTTAAAAGGCCAACGCTTTGTCCGATAATTAGCTTTCTAGTGAGGCGTCTTCTAGTATTAATGAGGATCAGCTCTCGAAATGTTCTAGTGGGACTGCTTCAACTACAATGGGTATAAAGCTGTGGTTTGCCCCGCAGATTTCAGAACATTGTCCGTAAAATACACCTGGGCGTGAGGCAATGAAGGCAGTTTGGTTTAGTCGGCCTGGCACTGCGTCTATCTTTACGCCCAGAGATGGAACGGCTCAGGAGTGTAAAACATCTTCGGCAGACACTAGGACACGAACTGGTGATTCTATGGGGACTACTATTCGGTGGTCTGTTTCTAGGAGTCGGAATTGGCCAGGCGTAAGGTCCTGGGTTGGGATCATGTAGGAGTCGAAGCCCAGGTCTTCGTAGTCTGTATATTCATAGCTTCAGTATCACTGATGTCCTATGGCTTTAATTGTTAGGTGGGGGTCATTGATTTCGTCTATAAGGTATAAAATTCGAAGGGATGGGAGGGCGATCAAAACTAGAATGACAGCTGGTAAAATAGTTCATACGATTTCGATTTCTTGAGAGTCTAGGATGTATTTGTTGGTAAGTTTGGTTGAAACCATTGCAATAATAATATAAAGTACTAGAGTGCTAATTAAGAATACGATTATTAGGGCGTGGTCATGGAAGTGAAGAAGTTCTTCTATAACGGGTGATGCCGCGTCTTGGAATCCTAGTTGCGTGGGATGTGCCATTAAGCTTTGAGCTTAAGACATACAGGGGTTTAACCTGCAATTTCACCTCGACAAGGTGATGTAATTTGCGTATTTTACTAATGTCTTAGAAGAAAGTGACAGAGTGGTTATGTGACTGGCTTGAAACCAGTATACGGGGGTTCAATTCCTTCCTTTCTCGTTAGTTTGATTGAACTTGGACGAATGCGGGCTCTTCAAATGTGTGGTATGGTGGAGGGCAGCCGTGAAGTCATTCTACATTTGTTATAGTTAGCTCTACTGAGGATACTTCTCGTTTAGCGGCGAAGGCTTCTCATAGAATAAATAGGAACATAATTACTGCTACTAAGGAGATGAGTGACCCAATGGATGATACTGTGTTTCATAGAGCGTAGGCGTCTGGGTAGTCAGAGTATCGTCGTGGCATTCCTGCTAGGCCTAGGAAGTGTTGTGGGAAGAATGTGAGGTTAACACCAATGAATATTACTCCGAAATGGATTTTTGTTCAGGTATCATTTAAAGTATATCCTGTAAATAGGGGGAATCAGTGAACAAAGGCTGCCATAATGGCGAATACAGCACCCATTGATAGGACATAGTGGAAGTGCGCGACTACGTAGTATGTGTCGTGAAGGACGATGTCGAGTGATGAATTGGCTAGAACAATTCCTGTTAGTCCGCCCACTGTGAAGAGGAAAATGAACCCAAGGGCTCATAATATGGGTGTTTCTCATTTGATAGATCCTCCGTGGAGTGTGGCTAGTCAGCTAAATACTTTTACGCCTGTTGGGATGGCAATAATTATTGTTGCGGATGTAAAGTATGCACGAGTATCTACGTCCATCCCGACGGTGAACATGTGGTGGGCCCATACAATAAATCCTAGGAGGCCGATAGCCATCATGGCTCAAACCATTCCTATGTAGCCGAATGGCTCTTTTTTGCCTGCATAGTAGGCTACGACGTGTGAAATGATTCCAAACCCAGGTAAAATGAGAATGTAAACTTCTGGGTGGCCAAAGAATCAGAATAGATGTTGGTACAGGATCGGGTCTCCTCCCCCGGCCGGATCAAAGAATGTGGTATTTAGATTTCGGTCTGTGAGGAGTATAGTAATTCCAGCGGCTAGGACCGGTAGGGATAGAAGAAGGAGCACGGCTGTTACAAGCACGGCTCAGACAAACAAGGGTGTTTGGTATTGAGAGATAGCTGGTGGTTTCATATTGATAGTTGTGGTGATGAAGTTAATTGCACCTAAAATTGACGACACACCTGCTAGGTGGAGCGAGAAAATTGTTAGGTCTACGGATGCCCCCGCATGGGCAAGATTGCCCGCGAGTGGCGGGTAGACTGTTCACCCTGTCCCGGCTCCGGCTTCGACACCAGAGGAGGCTAGTAATAGAAGGAAAGAGGGGGGTAGAAGTCAGAAACTCATGTTATTCATTCGTGGGAACGCTATATCAGGCGCTCCGATTATTAGTGGCACGAGTCAGTTCCCAAATCCTCCGATTAGAATTGGTATTACTATAAAGAAAATTATTACGAAGGCATGGGCAGTAACAATAACATTATAAATTTGATCGTCGCCCAGAAGTGATCCAGGTTGGCTTAGTTCGGCTCGAATGAGAAGGCTTAGGGCGGTTCCCACTATTCCGGCTCAGGCACCAAATACAAGATAAAGGGTACCAATGTCTTTGTGGTTTGTAGAAAAGAATCAGCGTGTAATTGCCACAGGTAGGGTAGCCGAGTGTTTAGGCGGCGGGTTGTAGCCCCGAAGACAGAGGTTTAAGTCCTCTCCTTATCACCAGCCCCGTGGTGAAGAAACATGTTGGATTGCAAATCCAGAGACGTAGATTAGTAGTCTGCCGGGGCTTTTCCCGCCTTTCTAGGCTATAGGCGGGAAAAGTAGATGGATGCTCGCTGGCTTGAGCGCTTAGCTGTTAACTAAGAGTTTGTAGGATCGAGGCCTTCCCATCTAGTAAGGCCTTAGTTTAATAAAAACATTTGATTTGCAATCAGAAAATGCAAGATAGACTCTTGTAGGTCTTATCAGGGACTAGAAGATTTTCACTTCTACTTAGAGCTTTGAAGGCTCTCGGTCTGATGTTATCCTAAGTCCCTAGGTGGCTAGCATAAGAATAGCTGGGGTTATCGGTAGAAGTCCTAGGGCGATTGTAGTAGACAGGGCAAGTGGGAGGGAGGATTGGGTTGTTTGGGTCCGTCAGGGGGTGATTGAGTTGACTGTATTGGGGGAGATCGTTAGTGTTATTGCGTAACAGAGGCGCAGGTAGAAATAAAGGCTTAGTAGGGCGGCTAAGGCCATAATTGTGGCGGTGATTGGAAGATTTTGTTTTGCTAATTCTTGCAGGATTAGTCATTTTGGTATAAATCCTGTTAGTGGGGGTAAGCCTCCTAGTGATAGTAGTACTAGGGCGGTGGTTGTTGTTAGGGTTGGGTTTTTTGATCAGACTATTGAAAGGGTGTTGATTTTTGTGGCAGATGATGTTTTTAGGGTAAGGAATGCTGCGGATGTCATGAAGATGTATGTTCCTAGGGCGAGGAGGGTGAGTTGCGGGGCGTATTGGAGAATAATAATTATCCAGCCCATGTGTGCGATTGAGGAGTAGGCCAGGATTTTTCGTAGCTGGGTCTGGTTTAAGCCCCCTCATCCTCCGACTAGGGTGGACATAATTCCTAGAGCAGTTAATAGTAGGGGGTCTACGGCTTGGGCTGTTTGGATGATAAGGGCGAATGGGGCGAGCTTTTGTCATGTTGATAAAATTAGGCCTGTCAGGAGATCTAGCCCTTGTAGGACTTCTGGCATTCAGAAGTGTATTGGTGCTAGTCCAATTTTTAGTGCTAGGGCAGTAATAATTATTGTGCTAGCAATGGGGTTTGATATGTTGTTTATGTCCCACTCTCCTGTAATTCAGGCATTTGTTGTGCTTGCAAATATGATTATTGCAGCTGCGGTGGCTTGGGTTAGAAAATATTTTGTGGTGGCTTCTACTGCGCGGGGGTGGTGGTGTTGCGCCATTAGGGGAACAATTGCCAAGGTGTTAATTTCCAGGCCTATTCAGGCTAGTAGTCAATGGGAGCTAGCAAAGGTTAAGGTGGTTCCTAATCCCAGGCTGGACAGTAGGATTGCGAGTACGTAGGGGTTCATTGATGGAGGAGGGACTTTAACCGTCATGTTCGGGGTATGGGCCCGAAAGCTTGATTAGCTGACCCCATCTTAGAAAGTGGTGTAGAGGAAGCACTAAGAGTTTTGATCTCTTGGGCATGGGTTCGATCCCCTTCTTTCTAAGAACTGAGGGGATTTTAGCCCCTATAGGCCACTCTATCAAAGTGGTCCCTAGGCATTCGGGCACAGTTCCTGAATTATAGTTGTGGGGGAAGGCCCGCCAGTGCGATTGGGAGGGCGATGTGTCATAGTACTAGGGCTAGTGTTAGGGGGAGGAAGTTTTTTCATACAAGGTGTATCAGTTGGTCGTATCGGAATCGCGGGTATGAGGCTCGTACTCATAGGAATACGATGGACAGTAATGCGGCTTTAGTTATAAGGCTGATTGTTGTTAATTCTGGGATGTGGTGGATGTGCGATGTTCCTAGGAATAGTACGGCCGACAGGGTGTTTATTAATAGAATGTTTGCGTATTCGGCCAGGAAGAAGAGGGCGAAGGGCCCTCCTGCATATTCTACGTTGAAGCCTGAGACTAGTTCTGATTCTCCCTCTGTTAGGTCGAATGGTGCTCGGTTCGTTTCTGCTAGGGTTGAGATATATCATATTGCGGCCAGTGGTCAGGCAGGGGCTAATAACCAGATGCTTTCTTGGGCTGTGCTAAATGTTTGCAGGGTATAGCCTCCTGAGAAGATAATGACTGATAGAAGGATTAGTCCGAGACTTACTTCATAGGAAATTGTCTGGGCTACGGCCCGTAAGGCTCCAATTAGTGCGTACTTTGAGTTTGATGCTCACCCGGATCCTAGAATGGAATATACTGCGAGGCTTGATAGGGCCAAGATAAACAGAACTCCCAGGTTGAGGTCAACTACTGGGTAGGGTATGGGTATGGGTGCTCATAGTGTTAAGGCCAGGGTTAGTGCAAGGATGGGGGTGGCTAGGAATAGGAATGGGGAAGATGTAGAGGGGCGGACTGGCTCCTTAATAAATAATTTTACTCCATCGGCGATGGGCTGTAGAAGTCCATATGGCCCAACTACATTTGGCCCTTTTCGTAGTTGCATGTATCCTAATACTTTACGTTCGATTAGAGTTAGGAAGGCTACTGCCAATAGAACGGGTACAATATAGGCTAGGGGATTAATTAGGTGATTTATTAGAGTGTTTAGCATAAACTGGGAAGAGGATTTGAACCTCTGGTATAAAGGGCTTAGGCCTTTCGCAATTTACCATGCTCTGCCACCCCAGTATGCCCTTATTTTGGGCGGTTGGGGTTTTGGCCCTCCCTTTATTTAATTTATTTGTTTTCATTAATTAGGGGCGGGGCGTGCTTTAAGTATGGGCCCCTCTTTTCCGATCCTTTCGTACTAGGAAAAGTAGCGTTACAGATAGAAACTGACCTGGATTACTCCGGTCTGAACTCAGATCACGTAGGACTTTAATCGTTGAACAAACGAACCCTTAATAGCGGCTGCACCATTAGGATGTCCTGATCCAACATCGAGGTCGTAAACCCTCTCGTCGATATGGACTCTGGGAGAGGATTGCGCTGTTATCCCTAGGGTAACTTGGTTCGTTGATCGGCGCTATTGGCCGGATCATTTTTGGTCAGATGTTCTGTGGCTTAGAGATGTTTCTCTTAGTTTTAGGGGTTTGGCCCGTTCCACTCGGAGGCTTGTTTTTCCTCCGTGGTCGCCCCAACCGAAGGTAAAATTTCATTTTCCACTAAGTTTTTGCTTTTTGTTAAGTTGCTTGACGTGGTTGAATTTTGTACCTTAAGCTCCAAAGGGTCTTCTCGTCTTGTATAATTATACCCGCTTCTGCACGGATAGATCAATTTCACTGACTTGAAGGGGGAGACAGTTAAGCCCTCGTTTAGCCATTCATACAGGTCTCTATTTAAAAGACAAGTGATTGCGCTACCTTTGCACGGTCAAAATACCGCGGCCGTTGAACCCGTAGTCACTGGGCAGGCTGGACCTCCTATACTCAGTTTAGTCGCAGGAGGCGATGTTTTTGGTAAACAGGCGAGGCTTGTGTTTGCCGAGTTCCTTCCCTTTCTTTTAGTCTTTCCCTTATAAAATAGCACTCCAGTGTGGGGTTAACGATTGTTTAGTTGTGGGTTTTTCTTGGTTTTTTTGTTGTTCACATTACTCTCTTGGGTTGGGTTCGTTAATTTCCAGTGGTTTGTCCGATCTGGCTTACACTTGTGCCTGGAGAAGAGCAGGTCTTCTTGTTACTCATTTTAGCATAATTTCTTCCATGTGGGCATGGGTTAGCCTGATATTGTTAGGGGAATAAGATTTTTTTATCAGTATAATAAACTTCTTTCTGTCTGAGCTTTAACGCTTTCTATTTAGATGGCTGCTTTTAGGCCCACTAAAACAGTATGTTTTATGCATTATGGTCTTTATCCTCCTGTGAAGGTTGTATCCTTTGTTAGAGGGGCTGTACCCCCTTTAACTAACTCTCGTATGTTTCTCTTGTTGTCTTAATGTTATATTTTCTGATTTGGGGTATACGAGGCTGAACTTCTATCCATTTCTCAGGCAACCAGCTATCACCAGGTTCGGTAGGTCTGTCACTTCTACCCGGAGCTCTTCCCACTCTTTTGCCACAGAGACGGGTTAGCCCTAAATTTAAATAGGCTGTCTCGGGGTAGCTCACCTGGTTTCGGGGTTTCAAACTAAAGGTCTCTTTGCTTGAGAGTGCTGGCTAAATCATGATGCAAAAGGTACAAGGTTTAGTCTTTGTTTTTTGGTGCTTATATGGGTTATTTCATTTCTCTTTCAGCTTTCCCTTGCGGTACTTTCTCTATTGCTTTGGGTTGAACCTTTTCTGTCTCCCATACTCAGGTAAAAAAATGGTTTAATTTATGGTGTTAGGTCATGTTTTGTTATTAACATTGTTGGGTTATATTAGTGGTTAAGCTAGCTGTTTGGCTCAGGGTGATCCAACTTGCATGGATGTCTTCTCGGTGTAAGTGAGATGCTTAACTAACTCAGCCACGCCCTGGGTTTAATCCAAGTGCACCTTCCGGTACACTTACCATGTTACGACTTGCCTCCCCTTGTCAGTGCTTTAGTGTTAAGTATCTTTGTTGCGTTTTGACAGGGGAGAGTGACGGGCGGTGTGTACGCGCCTCAGAGCCGGGTTCAAAAGGACACTCTGCTTCCTTTTTACTACTAAATCCTCCTTCAAGCACTATTTCATGTTGCATGTTCGTAGTGTTCTGTGATAGAAAATGTAGCCCATTTCTTCCCACTTCGTACGCTACACCTCGACCTGACGTTCTGGGTTGTGCCCATTTTGCTTACTTTTATTGCCTTCACAGGGTAAGCTGACGACGGCGGTATATAGGCTGGGATGGCTAGAAGTGGTGAGGTTTAACGGGGGTTATCGGTTCTAGAACAGGCTCCTCTAGGGGGGTCTGAGGCACCGTCAGGTCCTTTGGGTTTCAAGCTAATGCTCGTAGTACCCGGGCGGACATCTGATTGTAGTTGGATGTCTAGGTTTATGGCTGAGCATAGTGGGGTATCTAATCCCAGTTTGTTTCTCAGCTTTCGTGGGGTCAGATGGGCTTTGTTAAAGCTACTTTCGTATGATTGGGCTTCGGACACCTAGAAGCGTATGACGGCCAAAGGGCCATTTGGCTTTAAGAATTGTTTTGCTCTCCTTAACCACCCTTTACGCCGTGGTGTTATCAACTAGGGCCTCTCGTTTAACCGCGGTGGCTGGCACGAGTTTTACCGGCCCTTTTAGCCCTGACTGAGTCAAGTTTTCACTCATGGCTTAATGTTTATCACTGCTGAATTCCCTTGGGGGTGTGGCTTGGCCAGGCGTCTTGGGCTAAAATTTGTGCCTGATGCCCGCTCCTCGTCCCCGGGCGGGGGATTGAGGGCATACTCACGGGACTGCGGAGACTTGCATGTGTAAGTCGGGTAAGAGCTGATAATAAGGTCAGGACCATGCCTTTATGCATGCGGAGTTTCTTAGGACCCATCTTAACATCTTCAGTGTTATGCTTTGTATTAAGCTACGCTAGC